GATCTTTTAACAACACCTTCTAAGAGATGGTTAGTCCAAGATGCTGAACAACAAAGTTTGATTTTGGAAAAGCACCATCATTATGGGAATGTACACGCGGTAGAAAAATTACGTCAATCAATCGAGATATGGTATGCTACAAGTGAATATTTGAGACAAGAAATGAATCTTAATTTTAAGATGACTGATCCTTCAAATCCAGTCCATATAATGTCTTATTCTGGAGCTAGAGGAAATGCATCTCAGGTCCACCAATTAGTAGGTATGAGAGGATTAATGTCAGATCCCCAAGGACAAATGATTGATTTACCCATTCAAAGCAATTTACGCGAAGGACTTTCTTTAACGGAATATACAATTTCCTGCTACGGAGCCCGCAAAGGAGTTGTGGATACTGCTGTACGAACGTCAGACGCTGGATACCTCACGCGTAGACTTGTTGAAGTAGTTCAGCATATTGTTGTACGTAGAACAGATTGTGGAAGTACCCGAGGTATTTCCGTGAGTTTTCGAAAGGGGATGACGGAAAGAATTTTTATCCAAACGCTAATAGGTCGCGTATTAGCGAACGATGTATATCTAGGTCTACGATGCATTGCTACCAGAAATCAAGATATTGGGATTGGGCTTGTCAATCGATTCATGACCTCTCGGGCGCAGCCAATATATATTCGAACTCCCTTCACTTGCCGAAGTGCATCTTGGATCTGTCGATTATGTTATGGTCGGAGTCCCACTCATGGTGACCTGGTTGAATTGGGAGAAGCAGTAGGTATTATTGCGGGTCAATCCATTGGAGAACCTGGGACTCAACTAACATTAAGAACTTTTCATACCGGTGGAGTATTCACAGGTGGTACTGCAGAACATGTACGAGCTCCTTCTAATGGAAAAATAAAATTCAATGAGGATTTGGTTCATCCCACACGGACACGCCATGGACATCCTGCCTTTCTCTGCTATGTAGACCTATATGTGACTATTGAGAGTCAGGATATTATACATAGTGTGAATATTCCACCAAAAAGTTTTCTTTTGGTTCAAAATGATCAATATGTGGAATCAGAACAAGTGATTGCTGAGATTCGTGCTGGAACATCCACTTTCCATTTTAAAGAGAGGGTTCGAAAACATATTTATTCTGACTCAGAGGGAGAAATGCATTGGAGTACCGGTGTGTACCATGCACCTGAATATACACACGGTAATGTTCATTTCTTACCCAAAACAAGTCATTTATGGATCTTATCGGGGGGTCCGTGCAAATCCAGTCTAGTGCCTTTTTCACTCCACAAGGATCAAGATCAAATGAATGTTCAATCTCTTTCTGTCCAAGAGAGATCCATTTCTGACTTCTCGGTGAATAATAATCGAGTGAAACACAAATTGTTTGGCTCGGATCCCCTGGCGAGAAAAGGGAGAAGGATTTCTGATTATGCAGCAGGATCTGAGCGAGTCATATCCAATGGTGATGGGGATTTCATATACCCCGCCATTCTCCGAGAAAATTCTTATTTATTGGCGAAGAGGCGAAGAAATAGATTCATCATACCATTCCAATATGATCCGGAATGGGAGAAGGAATTAACGCCTCATTCTAGTACTAGTATCACGGTTGAAATACCCGCAAATGGTATTTTACGTAGAAATAGTATTCTTGCTTATTTCGACGATCCACGATACAGAAGAAGCAGTTCGGGAATTACCAAATATGGCATCATAGAGGTCGATTCAATCGTCAAAAAAGAGGGTCTGGTTGAGTATCGAAGACCAAAAGAATCTAGACCGAAATACCAAATGAAAGTAGATCGATTTTTTGTCATTCCCGAAGAAGTCCATATCTTGCCCGGGTCTTCATCCATAATGGTACGGAACAATAGTATCATTGGAGTAGATACACGAATTACGTTTAATACAAGAAGCCAAATAGGTGGATTGGTGCGAATAGAAAAAAAAAAAAAGATTGAACTGAAAATCTTTTCTGGAGGTATCCATTTTCCTGGAGAAACGGATAAGATATCCCGACACATTGGCATCTTGATACCACCAGGAGCAAGAAAAAAAATGGATAAGGGATCAAAGGGGAAAAATTGGGAAGGGAATAATTGGGTCTATGTCCAACGGATCACACCTATCAAGAAAAAATATTTTGTTTCAGTACGACCCGTAGTGACATATGAAATAGCTGATGGGATAAATCTAGTAACGCTTTTCCCTGGGGATATGTTACAGGAAAAGGATAATTTGCGACTCCAAGTTGTCAATTATATCCTTTATGGGGATGGCAAACCAATTCGAGGAATTTCCCATACAAGTATTCAATTGGTTCGTACTTGTTTAGTATTGAATTGGGACCAAGACAAAAAAGGTTCTATAGAAAAGGTTCAGGCTTCTTCTGCTGAAGTAAGGGCAAATGATCTGATTCGATATTTCATAAGAATTGATTTGGTGAAGTCTCCTATTTTGTATACCGGAAAGAGGAATGATAGGTCAGGTTCAGTGATTCCTGATACTGGGTCATATTGCGCCAATACCAATCTTTTTTCTTCCAAGGTGAAAATTAAATCACTTAGTCAACATCAAGGAACCGTTCGTACATTTCTTAATAGAAATAAAGAAGGCCAATCTCTTATAGTTTTTTCATCATCTAATTGTTCTCGCATCAATGTTTCGAAATATCACAATGTGACCAAAGAATCAATTAAAGAAAAAGAGGATACCCCGATTCCAATTCTTAATTTGTTGGGTCCCTTAGGTACTGTACCTAAAATTCATAATTTTTCCCCATCTTATCATTCAATAACCCATAATGAGATCTTGTTAAATAAATATTTAATACTGGATAATAAAAATCCAAAACAGACTTTCCAACTACTTAAATATTATTTAGTGGATGAAAACGGGAGAATCTCTAATGCAAATCCATGCAGTGACATCATTTTTAATCTATTCGGTTCGTGCTTTCTCCCTCACGATTATTGTGAGGGGACATCCACAACCAGAATAATTAGCCTCGGACAGTTTATTTGTGAAAATGTATGTCTATCCAAACACGGAACACGCATAAAATCTGGTCAAGTTATAATGGTTTATCTTGACTCTTTCATAATAAGATCAGCTAAACCCTATTTGGCGACCCGAGGAGCAACCGTTCATGGTGATTATGGAGAAATCTTTTACGAAGGAGATACATTAGTTACATTTATATATGAAAAATCGAGATCTGGTGATATAACTCACGGCCTTCCAAAGGTTGAACAAGTGTTAGAAGTTCGTTCGATTGATTCAATATCGATGAACCTAGAAAAAAGGGTTGAAGGTTGGAACGAACATATAACAGGCATTCTTGGAATTCCTTGGGGATTCCTGATTGGTGCTGAACTCACCATAGCGCAAAGTCGTGTTTCTTTGGTTAATAAGATCCAAAAGGTTTATCGATCCCAGGGGGTACAGATTCATAATAAGCATATAGAGATTATTGTACGACAAATAACATCAAAAGTGTTGGTTTCAGAAGATGGAATGTCTAATGTTTTTTCACCCGGGGAACTAATCGGATTGTTGCGAGCAGAACGAGCAGGTCGTGCTTTGGAAGAGGCTATTTGTTACCGAGCCGTCTTATTGGGAATAACGAGAGCATCTCTGAATACTCAAAGTTTCATATCAGAAGCTAGTTTTCAGGAAACCGCTCGAGTTTTAGCAAAAGCCGCTCTCCGGGGTCGTATTGATTGGTTGAAAGGTCTGAAAGAGAATGTTGTTCTGGGGGGGATGATACCCGTTGGTACCGGATTCAAACGATTCGTTCACCGTTCAAGGGAATACAACAACATTCCTTTGGAAATACAAAAGAAGAATTTTTTCGGGGGGGAAATGAGAGATATTCTGTTCCACCACAGAGAATTATTTTGTTCTTGCATCCCAAAGCCAAAGAGTTTCCATAATACATCAGAACAACCATTCTATGCTATGGGATCTAATCCAATCGTTCATAAGAGCGGATTCATTATTAGCTAAGCTAATATAATGGTCATTTGTTAATAAAGAGAATATCGAAACCAAGGGTAAAGGAATTAATAATGAAGCTTGGACCGTGTATCAACGGTTAACCCCCGGTAGAAGGTTCCATTGGAACAATTATTTATTTCAGGGTACCTCGTCTCTTTTTTTTTAGAGGAAGTGTGGGGATAAATGACAAGAAGATATTGGAACATCAATTTGGAAGAGATGATGGAAGCGGGGGTTCATTTTGGTCATGGTACTAGGAAATGGGATCCTAGAATGGCACCTTACATCTCTGCAAAGCGTAAAGGTATTCATATTACAAATCTTACGAGAACTGCTCGTTTTTTATCAGAAGCCTGTGATTTAGTTTTTGACGCAGCAAGTAGAGGAAAACACTTCTTAATAGTTGGTACGAAAGATAAGGCAGCTGATTCGGTAGCATCAGCTGCAATAAGGGCTCGGTGTCATTATGTCAATAAAAAATGGCTCGGTGGTATGTCAACGAATTGGTCCACTACGGAAACGAGGCTTCAGAAGTTCAGGGACTTGAGAGTGAGAGCCGAGATGGGGCAATTCAGTCGTCTCCCGAAACGGGATGCAGCAATATTGAAGAGACAATTATCTCACTTTCAAACATATCTGGGCGGTATCAAATATATGACGGGGTTACCCGATATTGTAATCATCATTGATCAGCAAGAAGAATATACGGCCCTTCGAGAATGCGTCACTTTGGGTATTCCAACTATTTGTTTAATCGATACAAATTGTGATCCAGATCTCGCAGATATTCCGATTCCAGCCAACGATGACGCTATAGCTTCCATCCGATTGATTCTTAACAAATTAGTATCCGCAATTTGTCAGGGACGTTCTAGCTATATAAGAAGTCGTTGATTAATAATAAGATAAGTCAATTACTTCGCTTCGGGAAACCCAGAGATTGATTGAATCGGTTATTCTTACTATTCCTGAATGTGAAAAAGGAGATTTTAATTGCCGGGGATATATTACGTGATTAATGAATTAATCAATATCTGGAATTGGTTGGAATATATGGTTAAGTTAAATTAGGTAGGAGAGTATAAATGGTTGAATCAAAATAATTCCTTCTTAAGCTCCATTTCTGTCAGAGGGTCATATGAATGTTCTACCATGTTCCATCAACACACTAAAGGGGTTATACGAGATATCCGGCGTGGAAGTAGGCCAACATTTCTATTGGCAAATAGGGGGTTTCCAAGTGCATGCCCAAGTACTTATAACTTCCTGGGTCGTAATTGCTATCTTATTAGGTTCAGCCGCTATAGCCGTTCGGAATCCACAAACTATCCCGACCGACGGTCAGAATTTTTTTGAATATGTTCTTGAATTCATTCGAGACGTGAGCAAAACTCAAATTGGAGAAGAAGAATATGGTCCTTGGGTTCCTTTTATTGGAACTCTGTTCCTATTTATTTTTGTTTCTAACTGGTCAGGTGCTCTTTTACCTTGGAGAATCATACAGTTACCTCATGGGGAGTTAGCTGCACCCACGAATGATATAAATACTACTGTTGCTTTAGCTTTACCCACGTCAGTGGCATATTTCTATGCAGGCCTTACTAAAAAGGGATTGGGTTATTTCGGTAAATATATTCAACCAACTCCAATACTTTTACCAATTAATGTCTTAGAAGATTTCACAAAACCTTTATCACTTAGTTTTCGACTTTTCGGGAATATATTGGCCGATGAATTAGTAGTTGTTGTTCTTGTTTCTTTAGTACCTTTAGTGATTCCTATACCTGTGATGTTCCTCGGATTATTCACAAGCGGTATTCAAGCTCTCATTTTTGCAACCTTAGCCGCGGCTTATATAGGTGAATCCATGGAAGGTCATCATTGAGTACAAATAAGAAATAAGAAAATAATGCTTTGAATTTCAAAGTTCAAAGAGTCGCTTTTTCTTTTTGAATTTCGATCAATTCCAAATTAAGCCCATGAATCTTATTCCAATAAAATAATTAATTCATGGGTAGCTCAAGATACCCGCTTGAGGAAATGATTGATATATAAATATATAATATATTTATGATATGTATGATATAGAGTAGGAACAAAACAGGAAGATATATATGTACAATATTAATATTTATTATATTACGTATTACACGACGGAATTGTAAAAAAAGGGGGGAGATTCCCAATTTTTCCTAAGATCCCCCCTTTTGTCCTATTCATGTCATACATCGCCTTGATTTGCCCAGTCAATTACGACGATTCATAATTGGGATAATAAATAATTGTTATCCGTTTGAGACGCGCGACGAAACAACAAGAACTATGTTCTGCGGAACCGTTGCTATTTCATTCCATTCTATTCAACAATTGACCAAAATTTGAATTAAGAGGAATTGGATCAATCAATCCAATCTTGATATGGGATGATTCGCTTTGATGAATCTCTTCGTTTGTATCCATGTGAGATAATGACAAAGACAAGAAAGAGTTCACGAATAAGATTCAAAAAAATTAAGTAGGTTAGGTGGGCCGAGCTACATAGCCGTAGCTACATATTATATGTGAACTCCGGTGTATGCTTAGAAGAATGATTCCAGGGTCCGATCCGATTCAATAGAAATAAGATGGCGATGGTTTACATTATGGAAGAAAACATGTATATGTGATAGTAGATATTCATATATATGGACTACCCATCTATATTATTTCATTCCCCATCGACTTTATATTATATAGATATAGATTCCACTTTATTTATATGGATTACGATATATAAGCTCTTCCCTTTTTCGTCTGTGACTGTATATGTGGATTGAATATGAAGTTAAGCCTATGAATGCATATAGAGAAGATGAAGGAGGGAGGAATTGAAAGAATGGGTTCGGAACAAAGAAATAGAAGAACTAATATGGATTTTCAAAGACTTGGATAGTGAATAAAAACGAGATATTGAAGTAGTTCTGATGATTCCGTAATATCAAATATCATCACTTCTTAACTCAAATTGGGTTCGGCGTTCTTAGTTTAGTTGTATGGATCTTAGTGATGGAATATGAAATAATAAGTAATGTAACTAATTAATATATAATATAAATATATAACATTAATTATATATAATAATTCATTGGTTTATTTGATTATATCATTAACCATTTCTTCATTTTTTTTTTTTGTGAGGAGCTTACCATGAATCCCCTAATTTCTGCTGCTTCCGTTATTGCTGCTGGATTGGCCGTAGGACTTGCTTCTATTGGACCCGGAGTCGGTCAAGGTACTGCTGCGGGCCAAGCCGTAGAAGGTATTGCTAGACAACCAGAAGCAGAGGGTAAAATACGAGGTACTTTATTGCTTAGTCTGGCTTTTATGGAAGCTTTAACAATTTACGGACTGGTCGTGGCATTAGCACTTTTATTTGCTAATCCCTTTGTGTAATCCTAGAAACGTGAAAACGTGCAAAATACGTACTTCTTTTATTGCTTTGGCCCTGCCACTTCG